ATGCAACGATGACTCTTTTCTACAAATCATAAAGACATTGGTACACTATATTTTATTTTTGGAGCTTGATCAGGAATAGTTGGAACATCATTAAGACTAATTATTCGGGCAGAACTAGGGCAACCAGGTACCCTAATTGGCAATGACCAAATTTATAATGTTGTTGTCACAGCTCACGCATTCGTTATAATTTTCTTTATGGTCATACCAATTATAATTGGGGGATTCGGTAACTGATTAGTACCTTTAATACTAGGAGCTCCTGATATGGCTTTCCCTCGTATAAATAATATAAGATTTTGACTTCTTCCCCCTTCGCTAACCCTATTATTAATAAGAGGAATAGTCGAAAGAGGTGTGGGTACAGGTTGGACTGTTTACCCCCCTTTAGCAGCTGCTATTGCTCACGCCGGAGCCTCTGTAGACCTTGGGATTTTTTCGCTCCACTTAGCAGGTGTTTCTTCCATTCTAGGAGCTGTAAACTTCATAACAACTGTTATTAACATGCGCTCCTTTGGCATGAGTATAGACCAGATACCATTATTCGTCTGATCAGTATTTATTACTGCGATCCTCCTACTCTTATCACTTCCTGTTTTAGCAGGAGCTATTACCATGTTATTAACAGACCGAAATTTAAATACTTCATTCTTCGATCCTGCCGGAGGTGGAGACCCTGTTCTCTACCAGCATTTATTTTGATTTTTCGGCCACCCTGAAGTCTATATTTTGATTCTTCCTGCTTTCGGAATAATTTCACACATTGTTAGACAAGAATCTGGTAAAAAAGAATCATTTGGCACCCTAGGTATAATTTATGCTATAATGGCCATTGGTATTTTAGGATTCATTGTTTGAGCACATCATATATTTACAGTTGGGATAGACGTTGACACCCGAGCATACTTCACATCCGCTACTATAATTATTGCAGTGCCCACTGGAATTAAAATTTTTAGATGACTTAGAACTCTCCATGGTACTCAAATCAACTACAGGCCTTCTATACTATGGGCCCTCGGCTTTATCTTTCTATTTACAGTAGGCGGCCTTACTGGGGTAGTCTTAGCAAACTCTTCTATTGATATTATTCTCCACGATACCTACTACGTAGTAGCCCATTTCCACTATGTCCTCTCTATGGGAGCAGTATTTGGTATTTTCGCTGGCATCGCCCACTGATTCCCTTTATTTACCGGCCTTTCATTAAACCCTAAATGGATAAAAATTCATTTCACCATTATGTTTATTGGTGTTAACATCACCTTCTTTCCTCAACATTTCTTAGGATTAAATGGTATGCCTCGACGCTACTCCGACTACCCTGACGCATACACAACATGAAATATTGTTTCCTCTATAGGATCCATAGTATCTCTTATTGCTATGTTAATCTTCATAATTGTAATCTGAGAAGCACTTATCTCAAACCGACCTGTCTTATTCTCTCCCTTCCTACCCTCCTCAATTGAATGAAATCATTCTTACCCACCTGCAGATCACTCATATATAGAAATTCCCCTAATTACTAACTTCTAAAATGGCAGATAGATGTATAGGATTTAAGCTCCTACTAGGAAGACTTCTCTTCTTTTAGAAATCACTCCCCTTAATGGCAACATGAACTTACTTAGGATTTCAAGACAGGGCCTCCCCACTAATAGAGCAATTAATCTTTTTCCACGATCACATTATAGTCGTTCTAATTATAATCATCACCTTTGTAGGCTATATACTTGCATCCGTTCTAAATAACTCTCTCATTAACCGATACATGCTTGAACATCAGACTATTGAACTAATTTGAACAGCCGTGCCAGCTATTATTCTCATTTTTATTGCTCTTCCTTCCTTACGACTCCTTTACCTCCTTGACGAAGTTAATAACCCCTCTATCACACTTAAGACGGTGGGTCATCAATGATATTGAAGATATGAGTACTCTGACTTTCTCGATATTGAATTCGACTCATATATAACCCCTTCTAATGAATTAGAAGCCTCTGGATTTCGCCTTCTTGACGTCGACAACCGTACTATTCTTCCTATAAACACCCAAATTCGTATTGTAATTACAGCAGCTGATGTAATTCACTCCTGAACTGTCCCAGCCTTAGGAGTAAAAGCGGATGCTATTCCAGGACGATTAAACCAAACCAGATTTATAATATCGCGTCCCGGGTTATTCTACGGGCAATGCTCAGAAATCTGTGGAGCAAACCATAGGTTTATACCTATTGTAATTGAAAGTGTCAACACGAATTCTTTCTTAAACTGAATTTCTTCCTACTCGGACTCACCCGATGACTGAAAGTAAGTGTAGGTCTTTTAAACCTATTATAGTATGTCCGCCTACTTCTGGTGAAAGAAATTAGTTAAATTATAATATTAATTTGTCAAGTTAAAGTTATCTCTTTATAGATATTTCTTAATGCCTCAAATAGCCCCCTTGATATGACTCTACCTATATTTTTTCTTTTTATTAAGACTAATTATTTTTATGTCAGTTAATTATTTTATTAAACCTTATGAAAAAATTAATATAAAAAATGACTCGCTTACTCTTCCTCCTCAACCTACTTGAAAATGATAGCTAACCTATTCTCAATTTTTGAGCCTTCTTCGAGAATTTTTAACCTATCATTGAATTGAATATCTACTCTTTTAGGTCTTTTATTTATCCCGTATCTTTTCTGAGCTTCTCCTTCCCGCTGATCTCTATGCTGAAGTGATCTTATTTTCACTCTTCACAAAGAATTTAAAGCGCTATTAAATGTTCACTGCACAGGGTCAACTATGTTTTTTGTCTCCTTATTTTCTTTGATTGTCTATAATAATTTTTTAGGGCTTTTACCCTACGTGTTTACCAGGTCTAGGCACATGGCAATAACTCTTGCCCTTTCTCTACCTCTATGAGTTACTTTAATAATTAGAGGCTGAATTAACCACACTCAGCATATATTTGCCCATCTTGTTCCCCAAGGAACACCTTCGGTCCTCATACCCTTTATAGTCTTAATTGAAACAATTAGTAATATTATTCGGCCTGGAACTTTAGCTGTACGGCTAGCCGCTAATATAATTGCAGGACATCTACTTCTAACACTCTTAGGTAACACTGGCCCTTCTATAACATCATCTATTATTTTATCAGTTCTTATTTTTTCTCAAGTTCTTCTATTGACCCTAGAAGCTGCTGTCGCAATTATCCAATCTTATGTGTTTGCTGTTCTAAGAACTCTGTACACTGGAGAGATTAACTAATGACATCATCACATGGATTTCATCCTTACCACTTAGTAGACATAAGACCATGGCCTTTAACAGGCTCAATCAGTGCAATAATATTAACTACAGGGTTAATTAAATGATTTCACCAATATAATATAAGCCTTTTAATTTTAAGATTTGTCGCTATTTTACTCACTATATATCAGTGATGACGAGACATTACTCGAGAAGGAACATTTCAAGGACTTCACACCTCAGTAGTAGTAAAAGGGTTACGATGAGGAATAATCCTTTTTATTGCATCAGAAGTTTTGTTCTTCTTTTCTTTTTTCTGGGCTTTCTTCCATAGAAGATTAGCCCCAACAATCGAAATTGGAATAAACTGACCTCCCCATGGAATTCAACCTTTCAACCCCTTTCAGATTCCTTTACTTAATACTACTATCCTATTATCCTCAGGAGCAACCGTAACTTGAGCCCACCACGCTATCATAGAATCTAATCATAGACAAGCCATTCAAAGACTCGGGCTAACTATTATTTTAGGATTTTATTTTACTGCTCTTCAAGCATTTGAATATATTGAAGCTCCTTTTACTATTGCCGACTCCGTATTTGGCTCAACCTTTTTTGTTGCTACCGGATTTCACGGCCTACATGTCATTATTGGAACTTCATTTTTACTTATTTGCTTCTTCCGATTATTCTTCTGTCATTTCTCATCTAACCATCATGTAGGGTTTGAGGCAGCTGCATGATATTGACACTTTGTTGATGTAGTCTGACTATTCCTTTATGTATTCATTTACTGATGAGGAGGTTATTTTTTTAATATAATAAAGTATATCTGACTTCCAATCAGAAAGTCTAGCTTCTAGAAAAAATAATTATTATTATAACATGTTTCTCTCTTCTAACGATTATTATTTGTTATATTGTTATAACATTAGCATCACTTATTTCTAAAAAAACCATCACTGACCGAGAAAAAAACTCTCCTTATGAATGCGGATTTGATCCTAAAGGGTCAGCACGATTTCCCTTTTCTTTGCGATTCTTTCTAATTGCTGTAATTTTTTTAATCTTTGACGTAGAAATTACCCTCCTCCTCCCCCTAGCATCTGTGTTTAACACTACCAAAATAACTTCATGGCTTCTTACTGGGACTATCTTCTTGGTAATCCTCTTACTAGGTCTTTACTATGAATGAATTCAGGGGGCATTAGAATGGTCAAAATAATTTAAGGCTATAGTCAAATAATATGACATATGAGTTGCATTCATAAAGTGTTTTATAAACTAGCTTTAAATCTATTAGAAAGCGAAGTTCATTGCATTTAGTTTCGACCTAAACCTTGGCCCCTTAGGCCTCTAATATTGATTGAAACCAAAATAGAGGTACATCACTGTTAATGATTAAATTGAAGTCTACTTCCAATCAAGAGAATATTATGACAAAAAAGAAAGCTTCTAACTTTTTTTTAAGCGGTTAAATTCCGTTTATATTCTTGTTTTTATAGTGTAAACTAACACATTACATTTTCGTTGTAAAGCTGAAATACTCATTTCTAAAAATTTTTCTCTTTTTTATATCTTACACTCAAAGTAATCATTACATCTTAAGCGCCACAAGCTAACATTTTTTTTAAACTATTTGAGTTATTTACAGAGTTGATCACTCTCTTTTGCAGCTTCAATGCAATATTCTTTATAAATTATATAAATTAAATCACTATGACCGTAAACACAATAGCAACTACTACTAACACCTTTAAAAAAACTTTAATTCTATTTAATTGTATTAAATTTATAAGATTAAATACATGTGAAAGCAGATAAAATAAGCCCTGCCCCCCATAAAATTCAAACCAACCTTTATCAACAACCTTTTCTATATACCTACCTCTTATTAGGCTTTTTTCTCTCAATTTCAAAGTTCTTAATATTGGCATAAACCATATTGAACCTATTATAACAACTGCCTCATAATTATATAAACTTTTTAAAGTATAATTCACCCTTATAATATTTAATACATATCCAATTAAACCTCCTAAAATACTTACTATTATAACAAGTATTTTTATAAATCTCCTTAAACAAATCATATAGCATTCTGGAAATAACCTCCAACTTAATACCGAACCTCCTAGAATAGCCCCTACTCCTAGCCCGCATATAGAATTAGTCATTGTATAGTCTTCATCAGACAAATTTGAAAATGACCTTAAATTATACTCTCCACTAATAGAATAATAAATTAAGCGTAAAGTGTATATTACTGTCAGCCCAGTAGCTAATACATACAAAACTAACGCAATAAAATTAATCCATCTTATAAAAGACACTTCCAAAATCATATCCTTAGAGTAAAATCCAGCTATAAAAGGGAACCCACATAAAGCCAGATTAGCAATAGTTATATAGGACACCGTTAAAGGTATAAATTTAACTAAATTCCCTATAAATCGAATATCCTGATGTCCTCCTACACTATGAATTACTACTCCAGCACATATAAAAAGAAGAGCTTTAAACAAGGCATGTCTTAATAGGTGAAAAAAAGCCAAATCTACATAGCCTAAAGACAAGATGCTTAATATAACTCCCAATTGCCTCAAAGTAGATAGCGCAATAATTTTTTTTAAATCATACTCAAAGTTAGCCCCTAATCCGGCCATAAATATTGTTAAACATGAAATAATTAATAAAACTCTTTGCACGACTGACCCTTCTAAAGCCCCTCTGAATCGAACTATCAGATACACTCCTGCAGTTACTAATGTTGAAGAATGAACTAAAGCCGAAACTGGAGTAGGAGCTGCTATCGCAGCCGGTAACCAAGCCGAGAATGGGATTTGAGCTCTTTTGGTTATAGCCGAAACTATTAAGAAAATTTTTAATAAAATTCACTCTTCTCCTATATAATGCCTATAAAAAAAAAAGTTTCATCCTCCTAACCTCCTCATCAAACCAATCCTTAATAAAATAGCTACATCTCCAACCCGGTTAGATAAAATAGTAAGCATTCCTGCATTAGCAGACTTTTCGTTACTGTAGTAAATTACTAATGCGTATGAGACAAGCCCTAGTCCATCTCACCCTAAAAGAATTCTAATTAAATTAGGACTTAAAACTATAAATCTTATTGATAAAACAAATGCTAATACAAGATATATAAATCGATTAGAAGTCTTGTCCTCTATTATATATCTCCCCCTATAAAACAATACGCTCCCAGAAATTACAAATACAAATCCTATAAATAATAAAGAAACTCAATCTAATACTAGAGTAAATACTATTCTTCTTCTCATTAACCTAAAAAGCTCTCACTCGATTACATCTATAGTCCCCGTTTTAATTTTTATTAATGCTGTAGTAATACAAACTCCTGAACCTATAATTAAACTTAATATTCTAATTTCATGTATAGAAATTTTCCAAATCATTCTTTAAAAAAAGATATTTAAATAGCTACTAAAGTCCTATTTAAAATCATGATATTTAATGGTAGCCAATGTAAGAGTAATCTCAAATACTCCCTCACCTTACCTGAACAGCAAGAATATAAGGAATTATAAAACACTCCATGTTGTCTTAATCTATATATGTACAAAGTATAGCTAGCTCTAAAAAAAGACAAAAGCCTAATCCCTAAAATAGAAATTTTTCTTCATCTTAATACAGCTAGAATTAACATAATCTCACCGGCTAAATTTAAAGAAGGAGGACTTGCTATATTACTTACACTAAGAAGAAATCACCAAAGACCCATCCTAGGCATAAAGGATAATAACCCTTTATTAACCATAAGCCTCCGACTTCCAGTTCGCTCATACACTATATTTGCTAAGCAAAATAACCCTGAAGAACATAAGCCATGCCCTACTATCAAAATCACACAACCAGCTAACCCCCATCACCTAAAAATTATAATTCCGCACAATACTAAAGATATGTGCACTACTGAAGAATAAGCAATCAAAGACTTCATGTCTACTTGACGCATACATATTAAGCTCACATAAATTCCACCAATAATTCTCAACCTGACCCATAACCAAGAAAACTCTTTCCTAATTAATTGAAATATACATAATACCCGAATTAAACCATAGCCCCCTAATTTTAACAAAACTCCTGCTAAAATCATAGAACCAGCAATTGGAGCCTCAACGTGAGCCTTAGGCAATCATAAATGGAACATAAACATAGGAAGTTTAACTAAAAAAGCAACTACAGTGCTAATATATCAGAAACTATTTAAATACCTTAATCTCCCTAAAGAATCTCTTAAATTAATAACTAATCTACCACTTATTGAATAGTAAATAAGTAAAGATACTAATAAAGGCAAAGAAAAAGCCAAAGTATAGAACAGTATATAAATCCCAGCTTGAATTCGCTCAGGTTGATATCCTCAACCTAAAATTAAAATCAAAGTAGGAATTAATGAAGCTTCAAAGCTAATATAAAATATTAAATAATCTATTGAAGAGAAAGTTAATATTAAAAATAACAATAATATAATATTTGTCATAATAAACCTCCCTCTAAATGCCTTTAAATTATTAATCTTTTGACTAGAAATTAAAATTAGAGATACAATTCAAGCCCTTAATATAACTATAATATACCCGATATAATCTAATCCAAAGTTAAATCCTAATCTAAAAACATAAAAATTATGGTAGCATTTAACCCTTATCAAAAACCTAATAAAAAATATTCCTACTTGAGCAACTTTTCACTCCTTGTTAAATTTTATCAATATAATTAAAGGAATGATAAATTTTAACATTCTAATAAACTAAATCTTGAAAAAATATCATTTCCGTGCCTTCGCACTACTAAAATCAATATAGTTAACCCTAAAGCCCCCTCACAAGCAGCAAGAGTTAAAAAAAATAGAGAAAAATATACTTCACTTCCTACTAAAGCTAATTGTGTCCTTATAAGTCAAAAAACCCCAAGTATCATAAATTCTAGCCTTAACAAAGAGTTTAATATATGCTTATTGTAAGAAATAAATCCTCAACATCCACAAAAAATCATAATTATAGGAACATAGATCATCACTCTTATAATATTTACCATTAGTTTTAATAGTTTAACATAAAACTTTGGTCTTGTAAACCAAAAATGAAATTATTTTCTTAAAACTTCAGAGAAAAAAAAAAGAAACTTTATCTTTAGTTCCCAAAACTAATATTTTATTTAAACTATTCTCTGTTATGATTTTCTTTTTTATTCCGCCCATTCTAATTTTATCTCTTTTATTCACTCGCCTTACCCACCCTTTATCAATAGGGCTAACTTTACTTATTCAAACTATCTTAATCTCCTTAACTGCTGGACTCTCTACATACTCGTATTGATTCTCTTACATCTTATTTATAATTTTTTTAGGAGGTATACTCGTTCTATTTATTTACGTAACCTCTCTAGCCTCTAATGAACCATTTCAATTTTCATATTCCATTTTAACTGTTAGTGCGCTCTCTTTAACTCTAATTATACCACTTACTATACTATGAGACTCTTTACTTAACAAATTTATAACCCATCTTCCTTTATCCTCTTTAAACATAGAGCCGTCTAATGTATTTATTATCAGCTGAATTTACAGAGTTAACTTAATGAACTTCACTTTGTTTATTATTTTGTATTTACTCCTAACCTTAGTAGTCGTAGTAAAAATTACTAATTTGTTTAAAGGCCCATTACGACTTTCACCCTAATGACAACACCAATCCGAAAATCCCACCCTCTATTCAAAATTATCAATAATTCCCTAGTTGACATACCTTTACCTTCAAATATCTCAACTTTTTGAAATTTTGGTTCGTTATTAGGGTTATGCCTGGTAATTCAAATTGCTACCGGCTTATTCCTAGCTATACACTATACAGCTCATATCGACCTAGCATTCTCCAGAGTAGCTCACATTTGCCGAGACGTAAACTATGGATGGCTGTTACGTACCATGCACGCCAACGGGGCTTCATTTTTTTTTATTTGCATCTATATTCATATTGGACGTGGAATTTATTACGGTTCTTATATAATCTTTCACGCTTGAATAGTAGGAGTTGTAATTTTATTTATAGTTATGGCAACAGCCTTTCTAGGTTATGTACTCCCGTGAGGTCAAATATCATTTTGGGGAGCCACTGTAATTACTAACCTTTTCTCTGCCATCCCTTATATTGGAGGAGATTTAGTTCAATGAATCTGAGGGGGCTTCTCAGTCGACAATGCAACTCTTACTCGGTTTTTTACTTTCCATTTTGTCCTTCCTTTTATTATCGCTGCAATAACCATTATTCACATTTTCTTCTTACATCAATCGGGGGCTAATAATCCTTTAGGAGTTTCAAGACAGCTAGACAAAGTCCCGTTCCACCCCTACTTTACTTTTAAGGATATTGTAGGATTTATCGTTATATTTACTTTATTGCTAACTTTATCCCTTCTAAATCCATACCTCCTAGGAGACCCAGATAATTTTATTAGAGCCAACCCTTTAGTGACCCCTGCCCACATTCAACCGGAATGATATTTTCTATTCGCCTATGCGATTTTACGGTCTATTCCTAATAAATTAGGAGGGGTTATTGCTTTAGTAGCATCTGTTGCAATCATTATAATTTTACCTTTTACCCATTCATCTAACTTCCGTAGGTTAACTTTTTATCCTTTAAACCAATTTATATTTTGAACTCTTGTATCAGTACTAATTTTACTTACTTGAATTGGAGCCCGACCAGTTGAAGAACCTTATGTACTTACAGGACAAATTTTAACAGTCACTTACTTCTCTTTATTCATTATTAACCCTCTGTTACTAATAGGATGAGATAAAATACTAAAATGATTGTTTAGTTTATCAAAAAATAGATATTTTGAAAATATCAGAAAAGAAGAAGATCTTAACAATCTTATAATATATTATTTTAATTATAACTTATAAATTAAGAACAAAGCATAAAGACTTAAACCCTAAGAAAAATAATAGATAATTAATAGACACCGGCAAAAACCTCTTTCAAGCTAAGTATATCAACTTATCGTAACGGAGACGTGGTAACGTGCCGCGAACCCAAACGAAAATGAAGCCCACCAACATTGACTTTAAGTAAAATATGATTCTAGAAGGTCTTCTTCCTAAAAAAACAATAACAAAAAGAACCCTCATAAAAAGAATTCTTGAATACTCTGCCATAAAAATTAAAGCAAATCCTCCTCTTCTATATTCAGTATTAAATCCTGATACTAGCTCGGACTCTCCTTCAGCAAAATCAAAAGGGGTACGATTGGTCTCAGCTAGGCAAGAAGCAAATCAAATTAGCCTCAGCGGAAAAGATATGAACATAAACCACACATAATTTTGATATTTCACAAACAGCTCCAATCTAAATCCCCCTAATAATATAATATAAGATAATAAAATTAAAGCTAATCTTACTTCATAAGAAATCGTCTGAGCTACTCTCCGGAGACTTCCCAACAGAGAATACTTACAATTAGAAGCTCAGCCAGCCACTATCACTCTATACACTCCTATTCCCAAACAACAAAAAAAAAATAAGATTCTCATATTAAACCTTACCAACCCTACATCATAAGGCATTACTGCTCACACCAGTAAAGATAAAAACAACCTAAATACAGGGCATAAATAATAAATAATAAAATTAGACATAATTGGCATAGTTTGCTCTTTGCTAAAAAGCTTAATTGCATCCGAAAAAGGCTGTAATAATCCCATGTAGCCCACCTTGTTAGGACCTTTACGGATTTGAATATAACCCAAAATTTTACGTTCAAGTAAAGTAACAAACGCCACTCCAACTAAGACACAAATAATCAAAACAACGTAATTCACAATTTCCACCATTAGCATAAAACAATTAGACTTAACTATTTTACTACTTATAGAACTAAATTCTATTTAACTAGATCCTAAATCTAGTACATATTATCTGACAAAATAGCATTTCAATCTTTAAAAAAATTTTGACCATTCAATCCTTTCGTACTAAAATGCTCGTCTTATACCTAGAAGATAGAAACCGACCTGGCTCCCGCCGGTCTGAACTCAAATCATGTAAAATATTAAAGGTCGAACAGACCTTCTTTTTTAGCTGCTGCACTAAAAAGACATTTTAATTCAACATCGAGGTCGCAAACTTTTCCTTTGATAAGGACTCTCAGGAAAAATAACGCTGTTATCCCTAAAGTAACTTAATCTTAAAATCCTTACAAAGGATCAATTATTTATAAATCAAATATATTTGTTTATTTTAATAGCAGTTATTTTACTTATACCATTGTCGCCCCAACCAAATAAATTTCTCAGAATTTATTTTTATATAAAATATATAAAATCTTAAAATTTATAAAGCTTTATAGGGTCTTGTCGTCCCTCTAGGACATTTAAGCCTTTTCACTTAAAAGTTAAATTCAATAATAATTTAAGAGACAGCTTCTTCTTTGTCCAACCATTCATACGAGTTTTCAATTAAAAAACTAATGATTATGCTACCTTTGCACGGTCAGGATACCGCGGCTATTTAATAATCTCTATCAGTGAGCAGGCTAGACTATAAATAATCTCATAATAGCCATGTTTTTGATAAACAGGCAAGAAGAATTTTTGCCGAGTTCCTTTTATATTTCAAATATTTATTATACATTTTATTACTTATTTTATTACTTTATTTTTATAAATATATTTTACTAATATAATCATTATCTCTTAATTTTTATTATTTTTATTAATGCCTTAATACTTCGTAAAGGTTACATAAATTGTTCTAACAGTAAATGTAAATTAAAACACTTTACTATCATGGCTACTCTTAAGCCTAGAAAAGTCACATTACATTTTATCCTATTACTTGATTTTTTTAGTGATAAGAAGCTAATCCCTCCTACCCTTTACTGTCAAATAAATTAACATCTGACAATCAAATTATATTTTATTCTTAAAGAACCAGATAATCTAAGGCTCGTCTGACGTTTCATCTTTAATATCAAATTTTAAATTTTTATACTACAAAAACTAATTTTAAATACTAGCTATCCTTAGTTCGGGAAATTCAAATTTCCTGAAACAATTTAATTACCCCTGATACACAAGGTACAACTTTTAAAATTTACTTTAAGTTTTTAAAATACATGTGTTCATGTTTCCTATTCAGTACTTGTTCTCTATAGCCTTAATAAAATTTTGTTAATAAATACTCTTATCTTTATTGTATTAGCTTTTGAAAATCCTTGTTTTCTATCATAAAATAACAATTTGTTAAAAACTCAAAGCATATTGACTTGCACAATAAAACTTCTCAACGTAAGTGAGACGCTGAACTATACTCCAGCTCTGCTTTGTCCCTATCCAGACTCACTTTCCAGTAAGCCTACTATGTTACGACTTATCTCATCTTAAAATGAAAGCGACGGGCGATATGTACATGATTTAGAGCTTATATCTAATAAGCATGTTAAACTTATTCTACAATCAAATCCTCCTTCCAAGTAGTGTTTAAACTACATATTCGTGATAAATAAATTTTATTGTAACCCATTTTAACTCAAACATAAGCTGCACCTTGATCTAATATATTTAACATTGTTAACAGTCCCAGTAATTTATTCTATAAAAATTACTTAATAATGATGGTATACATACTATACAAATTTGAGCAAGATTATACGTGGTTTATCGATTCAAAAACAGGTTCCTCTGACTAGACTAAATCACCGCCAAATTTTTCAAATTTTTAGAACATAACTATTATTACTTAGGCTTATATAAATTAATTTCTGGTATAATAGGGTATCTAATCCTAGTTTAAATCCAGCTTTTTATTGCTTCAGCTCCTATCGACTACTACTCATAACTCTACAGAAGAAAATCCAATTTCACTTTTTTTTCTTTTAGATTTATATCAATTATAGTTTACCCGCTTAACAATAAGCCAATACTTCTTACTTAGCTCTAAAGTGTAACCGCGACTGCTGGCACAGTATTAATCAAACTTTAACGTACTGCTAAATCCTAACTTATTAGATTGTCTAATATTATATGCTGAGAATTTATGATTCATAGCCCCAACTACTGCCTACTTATTTAACAGCTTGCCTTGAGCCCCTGTTAACTACTCGCTTCGACTTTCATACAAATTCAATACAAATTACAAGAAATAAAGAAATAATCAAACTTTAATAGCCTTATAGAAACTTTTAAACTTACACTGTAATGTTATTATACACCATTTAAAAAAGAATAATATGTGTATATCTACCAAATGTACACACTAAATATACATTTATATAACTTATATGGTATTAAATGTATAGTTACCCCTAAATATTATAAAGAAAAAAAATATAATCAAAAAAAAAATAAAGTAATTTAAGCAAGCATAAAATCATATTTAGATAATTTCCTATAAACACGCTTTTATATTAAAATTAACCTCATATATACAGATCACACTCATGAACCCCCTATAAAAAGAGCTTTGTACTTCAACTAAAACTTATAAAGCACACCATTACATACCAGACTGCTGATAACCCTTTAAGGGGCATCCGCCCCTAGTGATCTAAAGTACTAATAGCCTAACAAATGGTTGTAAGGTACTGCAATCCATTAACTCTCCCAAGGGGTTTGGATTGCAGTACCTTACAACCATTTACTAGTATAAGGAGCTAAATGACAGTTATAAATATTTATTATTATATAATTAATTTAATGAATTAATTATAAAAAAATTAAAATTTATATAACTTTAATACCATATATATATATATATATACATATGCATACGTGTACCTACACAGACACACTCACACATAAAGGTGTACAAACACGTGCATAACCTTCTTGTACTTAAACCTATCTCTACAATACTACATTTCCCTATAATACTCTTATCCTGTTGTTTACGATCTATCGCTGTAACCCGCTAATTTATGTAATTTTTAAAATCAATTCCCTTCTGCTTCCAACCACTTGCTTCTTCCCTTTTTCTTCTTTTTCTTTTTAATTTACTTTCTTTATCAAACAATTTAAATTCTCCTAAAACAGTACGCTACAATATAGTGCCTGATTTAAAAGGGTAGCTTTGATAGAGCTAATTATGTAGAAATTCTACCTATATTATACGTAATGGATTTACACCATCCCCTTAAAGATCAAAACTTTGCGTGCTCTATACACCAACGAATAAGTTTAAAGATAAGCTAAACTAAGCTAATGGGCTCATACCCCGTAAATGAAAGTACAACCTTTCTCTTTTTAATGACCTTTCCAATCTCCTACTTACTATTTTTTTGCACCCTATTAACAGGAACCTTACTATCAATTTCATCTACTTCTTGATTCGGAGCCTGATTAGGATTAGAGTTGAACTTGCTCTCCTTCATTCCCATAATTTCTACTAAACTATGTCCTTTCCTTTCCGAAGCTGCTATTAAGTATTTTTTAGTTCAAGCTCTCGCTTCAACCATCTTAATTATATCAACTTCTATACACATACACACTCCAGATTTTTCATACTCTTTGATTTTAATCTCTCTAATAATCAAACTTGGTGCTGCCCCGCTTCATTTCTGATTCCCCCAAGTTATTGAAGGTCTATCCTGACCGCAAGCTTTTATTCTGCTTACCGTGCAGAAAGTAGCCCCCATATTTTTAATTTCTTATTTAACTTTCACCCCTGCACTAACACTTATAATCATTTCTATGGCTTTACTTTCTTCTGTAATCGGAGCAACAGGTGGATTAAACGTCATAAAACTACGCAAACTTATAGCCTTTTCTTCAATCAACCATATATCCTGAATACTAATCGCCATATCTCTTAATGACATAATATGGTTAGTTTACTTTTTATTCTACTGCTTTACCTCAGGATCAGTAATTATTCTACTCTACTCAACTCATACCTACTCTATCTCTCAAATCTTAAACCCAAATAACAAAAGAACAATTTTATCACTCCTTATTCCAATAAATCTACTATCCCTAGGAGGTCTTCCCCCTTTCTTAGGATTTATTCCAAAATGAATCATAATTCAATTATTCTCTTCAAAAACAATAATTTTTATCCTCCTAGTTCTTTTAATCTCTAGACTTATTACTCTATATTTTTATCTTCGTCTTTTCATTCCAATAATCCTCCTGTCATTCTCTTCTTTATCATCCTCTATCAAGTCCACTCTAAACTTCTCCCCCTCTTACATGCTTATCATTTCTTCTTTTCTTAACTTATTTGGCATTCTCTGTCCCATTCCCTTCCTGATTTAGGATTTTAAGTTATATTTAAACTAAAGGCCTTCAAAGCCTAAAAAAAAAGAAATCTTTTAAATCCTAAGTTCCAGTGTCTAACACATCTTTAGATTTGCAATCTAATATTATAAATTTTACTATGAAACCTAATAAGAAAGCAATAGCTTGTTTTTAGATTTACAATCTAACGCCTAATCCTCGGCCACCTTATT